CGCGAGTCTAATCATATCATTCCATTATATTGACAATTTCAAAAAACTGTTCATACTATGATCATAGTATGAGGGCGGTTGGGCAAGTCGGCCCCCATCGTCTAGTGGTTTAGGACATCTCTCTTTCAAGGAGGCAGCGGGGATTCGAATTCCCCTGGGGGTAGGGTACTACGAAAGGAAGTTGATCATGGATTACCAATAAGCCTAAAGTGGATTCTTCCTGGGTCGATGCCCGAGCGGTTAATGGGGACGGACTGTAAATTCGTTGGCAATATGCCTACGCTGGTTCAAATCCAGCTCGGCCCAATAATTCGCCAATCTACCATGAGATGGTATAACCCCCTTGTCCTTCCGAAATACCCCATACGAAATACGAAGATAAAAAAAGAATAAAATTTTCTGCTAGATCCCTTATTTCCCTGGGATTGTAGTTCAATTGGTCAGAGCACCGCCCTGTCAAGGCGGAAGCTGCGGGTTCGAGCCCCGTCAGTCCCGACGGATCCAATAAATACATCAATTAATTTCTCCCTTTCTATGAAAGGATGTCAGGGGGCAGAATTCAATTTCCAAAACAAAGGGGCTTTTTTTAAGGTCCCATCGAAGAAATAACAAACCCTAAAATAGTGATATTAGATCTTTTATACCGGCCTCATCTTTATCAAACTTCTTTTTCTTCGTCTTCCAAAAAATCACAAGGAGTTTAGAACTTAACTCTTTTTTTTTCCATTTCGCTTTTCTTGTTTGTTTGGGTTTGTAACTATGTGACTAATCGAAGTGGAAGGGCAATCTGATGATACTTCATCAGATGATTGTACAAGGAAAACTAAGGTAGGTTATAGAAAAAAGAAGGGAAACAAATGATAAATAAAGGAATTTTGGATTGATTGGGTCAGTAATCCAAGTTTGGATTCGGTATGGATAAAAGAACTTCCTATGTTATACTATTCAAGTCTCGACGACGAATTGATTTGATAGCTCAGATATTGTTATTCATGATATTGATCCGATTCAAGATCGTCGAGAGGTAATTCATTCATTGAATTTACAGTCGAAAGATTTATCATCTCTATGGGATTAAATCCCGAGTTATTGCGAAGTAAAAAAACCGATGAGATTATGGAAGTAAATATTCTTGCATTTATTGCGACTGCACTATTCATTCTAGTTCCTACCGCTTTTCTACTTATCATTTACGTAAAAACAGTCAGTCAAAATGATTAATTCAATTCAATTTTCAAATGAATTTGAATGAAACTTTCCTTCTGAGTTCTTATCAAAAATGGACGAAGTAAAATGAAAAGGATTCCAATTTCGAGTCTTAAATGAAATGAGCGGACTATAATCGGAAGTATTTTATGAATTCGATAGTATGGTAAGAAAGATTCATCTATTTCTTTCTTACCATACTATCTATCTCTTAGTCTATAAAGTTCTAAAAGATAGAGGCTTCATTTTATATAGATCAATCTACAATATTCTCTTCATATATGTGTATATAAATTCCCTATATTGTATGGAATTGACATAGCACCCAATTCTATTTATTTGCTACATCTACTTGTTCCGATCAATCTGAAATAATCGCCTTAACTCTTATCTTATGATTCTAATTATGATTCGAATTACTCGATTTTTTATGATTTCCAATCTGAATATCAGTATGAATATCGGTATTTATCGAAAGAATCAATGATTGAAAAACGATATGGGCATATAGATTACTAAAATCGCGTAGTAATCTTTTTTTTAGTATTCCGAAGAAATAATTGATTTAACTATTGACAGGAGGACCACGGGCACTTCTTCGGATTTCGAAAAGGAAGAGGAAACCTCACCGATTTTTAACGCCCGAACCATGATATGAAATAAGTCGATAAAGAAAAAATCTCCTTTCTAAAATTAGAAACCCATCTGCGCAATATGTGACTCGCCTGAGGCAAGATCTTATTATTGCATAGTCTCTCGTTAGACAACCACTATGTCTATATCATTTCTCATAGAAAGTGCGTATACACTTAACAAAACGACTTCTTCTTTGAAGATTAAAGAGGGATAAAAAAAAGGTCTGGTCTTCCTCAGTATCCATCTAATCTATAAGGATAGTAAGAGCCCCTTAATTGAAATAGAAAATTTCAGAAGAATTAGATTGGAAAAAATTTCCAATCATCTGGATCCCTTTCCTTTCTAAATACAAACATGGGAATCATTGAAATAGTTCTTTGATTGAAAGAGTATGATTCCTATCATACATTACTCCATTGGACTCCAATGGAATTAAGATATTTTGATTTTAAATAGTTCAAAACGCGTTGCAGAACGATCTATAAAACAATTGATACAGTTTGATTCCTCAACTCAATTAGTAGTACTTCTAAAGTCCACTTCTTCCCCACACTACGAGTGAAAGGGAAAATGTAAAGACTACCATTAAAGCAGCCCAAGCGAGACTTACTATATCCATGTGAGTTATGTCCCCTATCTCTATAAATATGAAGGAATT